TAAGTACCTTGTGTCAGAATTGAGAAATTCTATGGCTCGAATCTTTAGTATTCTCTTATTTATCACCTGTGTCTACTATTTAGGCAGAATGCCGTCGCCTATTTTCACTAAGAAACTGAAAGAAAGGGGAGAAGGGGGAAAAAGAAAGGAAAAAAGAAAGGATGAATTCCACTTTCACTTTAAAGAGACATATAAAGATAGCCCAGTTTACGAGGATTCTTATCTTGATGGGTATCAAGATAATTGGGAATTGGGAAAACTTAAAGAAGAAAAAAATCAAATTGATTTTCGGCTTGAAAAACCTCTTATTACTTTTCTCTTCAATTATAAACGACGGAATCGTCCATTTCGATATATAAAAAATGATCGATTAGAAAATGCTGTACGAAATGAAATGTCACAATATTTTTTTAATACATGCTCAATTGATGGAAAACAAATAATATCTTTTACATATCCACCCAGTTTATCAACCTTTTCAGAAATGATAGAACAAAAAATTTCTTTGTGCACGAAAGAAAAACTATCTCACGAGAACCTCTATAACTATTGGGTTTATACCAATGAAAAAAAAAAATACAACTTGAATAATGAATTGATAAGTCGAATCAAAATTCTAGAAAAGGAAAAAGAATTCCCTTTTCTTTTCAGCTTTCTTACCAAAATTTAGAAAATAAAAAAATGAATAAAAAGATTGATACATAAGATAAATAAAAAAATAAATAAGATGAGACCCGTCCACCCCCCATATATTTGATCCCTTCTCCTATAAAGAAACTGGAGAGGCCGACCCCATTTGTAATACCATCAATTATATGTCTATCAAAAAACTGAATGAGTTCCGCTAATCTTCTTATACCCACAGTGAAAATCTTCGTATAAAAAATATCTATGTAACCACGATTATATGACCAATTGTATATCAAATTTTTGATTTGGTCCAAAAGAATTCTCTTCGGACTCGCCTTTACAAATGAATTCATAAAGTCCAAATTTTGTAGAGATGAATAAACAGATCCATATAAAATAGATGATATGAATAGTCCAAAAACTGCTATACTTACTGAAAAAACTGCATTTGTCAAAACATCATCCCAATCCGCAGAATCATTCGAATTTGGGTGGAAAAATTTTGTAGATGGAATTAACCATTTCGATAATATATCAAAATTTATTTCTCCTTGAGAAAAATCAATTCCTATTGATCCAACAAATAAAGTAAACAGTACCAATAAAAGCAAAGGAAATAGCATAGTATTGTCTGATTCGTGAGGATAAGTAGAAGTGTATTTATTTCTAAAATAAGTACTAAAATATCGTATCCCATTTCTTCCATTTTCATCAATTTTAAATGTATCGTTTGAAAAAAACGATACGCTATTACTCATTGTTGGTAAAAGTAAATTTTTATTGACTACTATAGGTACTTCTTTTCCCCATAGGGATATTGAATAAAGGGAATTCCTTTTTGTGCTACTGTAATTTTGAAAATGGACGCGCAAATATCCATCAAAAGTCAGTAAATACATCCGAAACATATAAAATGCGGTTAATCCCGCTGTAAAGGAAGCTATTATTGCGAAAATTGGTGAATATAACCAACTATCCTTAAGAATTTCATCTTTGGACCAAAAACAAGCAAGAGGTGGAATACCACAAAGAGAAAGTGTACCTAATAAAAAAGTAATTCTCGTAATTGGAACATATCTTGTCAAACCACCCATAAGAACCATATTCTGACTTTTCTCTGGTGAATATCCAACAATAGGTTCCATTGAATGAATAATGGACCCGGATCCCAAAAACAATAAAGCTTTCGAATAGGCATGAGTGATCAAATGGAATAAAGCAGCTCGATAAGAACCTATACCTAGAGCTAACATAATATAACCCAATTGAGACATTGTAGAATAAGCTAAACTTCTTTTAATGTCTTGTTGAGCAAGAGCCAAAGTAGCTCCTAATAGGACCGTTATTATGCCTATTAAAGAAATAAAATGCATTATGTAAGGTATAACTATGAAAAGAGGGAGAAACCGAGCTACAAGAAAAATGCCTGCAGCTACCATAGTAGCTGCGTGTATAAGAGCCGAAATGGGAGTAGGTCCTTCCATAGCATCAGGTAACCATATGTGAAGGGGGAATTGTGCAGATTTCGCAATTGCACCGACGAATAAAAAAGAGGCACACAGAGTAACAAATAAAGAATTGACTCCATTATTATGAATCAAATTATTAACTATTTCAAACAAATCCCGAAATTCGAAACTACCCGTTATCCAATAAAGACCTAAAATTCCTAATAATAAACCAAAATCCCCTATACGATTTGTTACAAAAGCCTTTTGACAAGCACTTGCTGCAATTGGTCGTGTGAACCAAAAACCTATTAATAAATATGAACACATTCCTACGAGTTCCCAAAAAATATAAATTTGTATCAAATTGGAACTAGTAACTAATCCCAACATAGAAGTATTGGAAAAACTCATATAAGCAAAAAATCTCAAATATCCTTGATCGTGAGACATATAATTGTCACTATAAATAAAAACCATGATTCCAACAGTAGTAATTAATATTGACATAATGGAAGTAAGTGAATCAATCAAGTGTCCGAATTCTAAAGAAAAATCATTATTAATGGTCCAAGACCATAGATATTGATAGATAAAACTTCCATTTATTTGCTGAATCGACAAATGGGCTGAAAAGACCATAGCTATACTTAGCATCAAAACACTCGGAAAAGCCCACATACGACGAATACTTTTTGTTGCTGTCGGAATAAGCAGAAGTCCAAATCCCATTGACATAGTAACTGGAAATGGAAGAAAAGGTATTATCCATGCATATTGATATGTATGTTCCATAAAAAACAAATTTTTCTTTTTTCTTATAATTTTTTCCGATTCACCAATTCTTATCTCTTTTCTATTTCAAAAAGAGCAATAATAAAAGAAATCAACAAAAAAAATATGAAAAATCTAAAATACTTTTTTTTTTTAATTATTCTGGCTTTTTCCAAATATGGAAGTTGAAAAATTACAATTTGTTAGTCAAATGAAATGACTAAGTAAAATTGATTACTTAGTTATTAACTTACTTTATTAAATAAACTAAAGAAAGATATATATTAAGATATGGAATATGTGATTTTACATTTTTCTACAACTATACTACCTTTTTATTCTGTCGATTTTTTTAAATAATATGATTTTTAAATAATATTATTATAGTATATAAATAATATTATTATAGTATAATAGGGAAAACGTTTACACCAAAAGAGTACTTGACTTAAATATGGATCCTAGCATGCATCAATAAATAGACTAAAAAAAAACGAAAAAGAAACTCTTGTCGGGTAATAGAATGTTTTGTTTAACGGATTAGTTACTAGTTGAAATTTGAATTCAAATAAACGCAGCACTCTGAACTTAATCAATTATATAGTAATAAAAATTAATTTGAAAATTGTGCCTACCTTATTTTATAATATTCTTTCCTAGTATATATATATATTTTATATACGTGCATATCACATATATATATATATATATATATAAATAATTTATTTGTAAAATAGTATAGAAAAAACTATTATTGACAGAATACAGAATTAAGTATAAAAAAAAACGAAAAAGAATGATCCATTTTGATTTGAGAAATAAATGTCTTTCACATACAACAATAAAAAAGAGTAAGAATGGCAGTTCCAAAAAAACGCACTTCTATATCAAAAAAACGTATTCGTAGAAATATTTGGAAGAAAAGGGGATATTTTGCTGCAATAAAAGCTTTTTCTTTAGCTAAATCGATTTCCGCCAGAAATTCAAAAAGTTTTTTTGTGCGACAAATCAAGTAATAAAAATTTGGAATAATTTAGAGTAATATAAATTGTCATGGCTCGACTTCCAATTTAGAAAGATGAATAATTTCCATTAACTAATGTATTTGTATGGAATTCCTCAATATTAAATATTAGTTAGAATGAGCTACTATGGTGTATAGAAATTTTTCTGTCTACTGGGTTTTAAGTATTCTTTTTTTATTTGAGTTTTTATTATAGTCTATTTTATTCGTGAGATAATTCTTTACCTATTAATGATAGTGAACTTTTCTTTCACAATAGAAAAAATTTTCTATTGTGAAATGAAAAGTACAGTAAATTGCGATAGACATAGATATTGAAGCTCTTTTGTTTTATTATATGCCTAACTCAAAATAAAAATAGAATAAATTGGTTTGATAAATATTATCATAAATTCGAAATTATGTATTCTGTACACAACAAAAGATATTTTATTAACTCAAAAATATATTAGTTATATTCATTAATATTCTTTAATGAAATATTCATTATTTATATTCTTATATAGTTTATAGTTAATGATACTAAGTACTAAGGTGCGGAGAACAAAATTCTCAAGTTTCATCGGAAAATACTTAGTATATAGTACTTAGTATATAGTAAGTACATAAAAGTGGATTGTTAAAACGGGAAGATACTAAACTAAGGCTTATTGAAGATTCAAATATGAATTTGAAGCAGCCTTCTTTATTCAATTCATCAATTCGAATATTTCCTAAACCATATTGAATCCTTGAATCTCGACGATTCAACACGAATTGACTATTATTATTTCAAGCAAGCCGCCATGGTGAAATCGGTAGACACGCTGCTCTTAGGAAGCAGTGCTAGAGCATCTCGGTTCGAGTCCGAGTGGCGGCATACTATAAAAAACGGAGACACGACAAATCCTATAATATATTTAATTCCCGATTTCAATTCTGTAATGAGACCCCTTTTATTTATGTTTATGATATTTTCGACTTTAGAACATATATTAACTCATCTCTCCTTTTCAATTATTTCAATTGTGATTACAATTCTTTTGATGAACTTATTAGTTCACGAAATTATAAGATTGCATGATTCGTCGGAAAAGGGGATGATAGCTACCTTTTTCTCTATAACAGGATTATTAGTGACCCGTTGGATTTCTTCGAAACATTTTCCCTTAAGTAATTTATACGAGTCATTAATCTTCCTTTCATGGAGTTTGTCCATTATTCATATGATCCCTAAGATGGGGAATCATAAAAATTATTTAAGCGCAATAACCGCGCCAAGTGCTATTTTTACCCAAGGTTTTGTCACATCGGGTCTTTCAACTGAAATGCACCAATCGGCAATATTAGTACCTGCTCTACAATCTCAGTGGTTAATGATGCATGTAAGTATGATGTTATTGAGCTATGCATCTCTTTTATGTGGATCATTATTATCAGTCGCTTTTCTAGTTATTACATTTCGAAAAAACACCGATATTTTTTGTAAAAGCAATAATTTTTTAATTAAGTCATTTTTCTTTTACTGCTTGAATGACAAAAGAAATGTTTTTAAAGATACTTCTTTTCTTTCATTTCGAAATTATTACAAATATCAATTAACCCGGCGTTTGGATTATTGGAGTTATCGTGTTATTAGTTTAGGGTTTACTTTTTTAACCATAGGTATTCTTTCTGGAGCAGTATGGGCTAATGAGGCATGGGGGTCTTATTGGAGTTGGGATCCCAAGGAAACTTGGGCATTTATTACTTGGACCATATTCGCGATTTATTTACATACTAGAACAAATCAAAGTTTGCAAGGCACGAATTCAGCACTTGTGTCTTCTATAGGATTTCTTATAATTTGGATATGCTATTTTGGAATCAATCTATTAGGAATAGGTCTACATAGTTATGGTTCGTTTGTATTACAATCGAATTGAATAAACTCCTAGAGGAACACACAAGAACATCGTTCCATATATAACGAAGGTTCATGTGAGTTTTTGAGAACCTTTATTTACAAAAGGTTCTCAAAAACTCGAAATACATATCATTACAATTCCAACTCACTTTTGTTTTTTACATTGTACAGGGAACTATTTAAAAATAGTAAAATAAAAGAATTATATATAAGACTTTAACTGTCTTATTAATAAAAAAACTATCTATGAAAATAAGTAGATAGGATAGCTTGTACCTTGTCATCTGATAGCGAGAGAACAAAATCCGGATAAATACCAAGCCATATTACAGGTAAAAAGATACAGATCGAAACAAATAGTTCTCGTGGTCCAGAATCTATCAAATTTGAGTTTGGAACGTTGAATAGTTTGTACCCATAGAACATCTGACGTGACATAGATAATAAATAAAGAGGAGTTAATATCATTCCAATTGCCATTACAAATGTAATTAGTATTTTTGGCATTAAAAGATATTTTTGACTGGTAATTACTCCAAAAAAGACTACCGATTCCGCAACAAAACCACTCATTCCCGGTAATGCAAGAGAGGCCATCGAGAAACTACTAAACATGGTAAATATTTTTGGCATTGGGATAGATATCCCACCCATTTCGTCGAGATAAAGAAGACGTATTCTATCGCAACTCGTTCCTACTAAGAAAAAAAGTGCAGCACCAATAAATCCATGAGAGAGTATTTGTAAAATGGCTCCATTGAGTCCCATGTCGGTTATAGAACTAATTCCTATAATTGTGAAACCCATGTGAGAAACAGAAGAATAGGCTATTCTCTTTTTTAAATTGCGTTGACCAAAAGAGATTGAAGCTGCATAGATTATTTGCATTGTCCCCATTATTACCAACCAGGGAGAAAATATAGAATGAGCGTGCGGTAATAATTCCATATTGATCCGAATCAATCCATAGGCTCCCATTTTTAATAAGATTCCAGCTAGAAGCATACATGTACTGTAATGTGCTTCTCCATGGGTATCGGGTAACCATGTATGTAGGGGTATAATCGGCGATTTGACAGCATAAGCAATAAGAAAGCCAAAATATAATATTATTTCCAATGTCACAGGATAGGATTGGTTGGCTAATCTTTCAAAATCCAATGTTGGTCCGTTGGAACCATATAAACCCATACCTAGAACTCCTATTAAGAGAAAAATGGAACCCCCCGCAGTGTACAAAATAAACTTTGTAGCCGAGTATAACCGTTTCTTTCCTCCCCACATGTATAAAAGTACGTAAACAGGAATTAATTCTAACTCCCACATGATGAAAAAAAGTAAAAGGTCTCGAGAAGAAAATGATCCTATTTGACCACTGTACATTGCTAACATTAGGAAATGGAACAATCGCGAATTTTTAGTAACTGGCCAAGCTGCTAAAGTCGCTAAAGTAGTGATAAATCCTGTCAGTAAAATGGGCCCTATGGAAAGTCCATCGATTCCCAGTCTCCAGTGAAAATCAAAAATATTTATCCACTTTGAATCTTCCTCCAATTGGATTAATGTATCGTCCAATTGGAAATGATAACAGAATACATAGGTTGTTAGAAGGAGTTCAAGTAAGCATATACATAGGGTATACCACCTAAATACCTTATTCCCCCTATGAGGAAAAAAGAAAATTGGGGAACCCGCGAATATCGGCAAAATAACAAGTATTGTTAACCAAGGAAAATAACTCGTGATAAAGACAAGATACGGATTGACCAAAAAGCCCGTGCTCGAGAAAGAGAAAAAAATTTCTCGAGCACGGGCTTTTGTCGGTAAAAAGGAATCAAATGATTCAAGTGGAGTTTTTTATAACGTATCAATAAGATAGACCCATGCTTCGAGTTGTTTCATGCCATAAATAAACACGGACACTCAAAAAATCTGTTGGACAAGCGGATTCACATCTCTTACAACCCACACAGTCCTCGGTTCTTGGGGCGGAAGCAATTTGTTTAGCTTTACATCCATCCCAGGGTATCATTTCCAATACATCTGTGGGGCAAGCTCGTACACATTGAGTACACCCTATACATGTATCATAAATTTTTACTGAATGTGACATTGGATCTAAAAATGAGAGTTTTGAACATAAAAAATTTTCGATCTGGTAAAATCAGTAGTAACTGAGTCATATATTGTGAACACCAGATGAATCAATGGTTTAGAAAAATCTTAAGAATCCATATTTTTCTAAATCTGTTCATGAGAAAGTACCAAAGGACTTTGATTTTCGTTTCAACAACACTATAATACGAGTCACACTAGTTAATTCAAATTGTCCAAAAAAACATCTTGAATATTTTTTACTAGAAATAATATATATATAATTCTTTATTATATAATATTATTTCTATGATAATTAGATCTGATAATTATGATTAATTATTCAATAAATTCGATTGATTGATACGAATGGATTTTCTGTTACGATGGATCGACGAAACAATAGCTAGCCCAATCGCTGCTTCAGCGGCCGCAATAGCTATAATAAAGATAGAAAAAATATCTCCTTTTAATTGTCGAGTATCAAATATATCAGAAAATGTTACAAGATTTATATTAACCGAATTTAGTATAAGCTCAAGACACATAAGCGCTCTAACCATATTTCGGCTTGTGATTAGCCCATAGATACCGATAGAGAATAAATAGACACTTAAAAAAAGTACATGTTCAAACATCATTGACTAATTCCTCAGCAATCTAGATTCATTTCAACATTAACAACAATTCAACCGGTTGGGGGAAATGAAAAAAAAAAAGGGGGGGAGGGTATTGCCGTTCGATTTAACTACTAAAAACCTTAATCCTTTTTTGATTTATAATTTCTAATTCTAATAATTTTGTGAATTATAAGTATTTATTTTATTATTGACGAGCCATAGTAATTGCACCTATCAAAGAAACTAAAAGAATTATAGAAATAAATTCAAATGGAAGATAAAAATCTGTTGATAAATGAATTCCAATTTGTTGAACTCCACTTATAAGGTCCTGTTCAATAATCTGGTTTGATCTTGTAGTCCAAATAATTCCGTACCAGGACGTATCTGGGATAGTAGTAATTAGTGAAAAAAAAATACTTGTACAAACCAATGAAGTAACCCCATCCCCGACAGTCCAAAGATGGGAATCGTTGGAATCTTCTGAACCATTCATGAACATAACAGCAAATATAATTAAGACATTTATGGCTCCTACATAAATAAGGAGTTGCGCGGCAGCTACAAAATAGGAGTTCAATGGAATATAGACTAAGGATATACAAATAAGAACCCACCCCAACGAAAAGGCAGAATAAATTGGATTGGTAAGTAATACTACCCCCAGACCTCCTAATATAAGAAATGATCCCAGAAATACCACAAGTATATCATGTATTGGTCCAGGTAAATCCATTGTGTATAAAAAAAAAAATAAATCGAAATATTTCATGACCTTACTAAACGGTCCAGGAAAGGGGATTAGCCTATTTTTTTTTATCTGAAAGAAAAAAGAAAAGAATAGTTGGAATTTTATATTTCGAAATCATAACAAAAAAATATATATTCTATTCTAAATTTAAATATGTAGTTTTTGGCTAATTAAAAAAAGAGAAGCTTGGATCCTATATATATAAAAAAATCTTACTAATTTGTAATCGTTCTTGAATCAAGGGGTTTCTCTTTGTTTATTTTGATTTGAGTTGAATTCATAACTGTTTGAATTGTGTAATCTCCAATTACTGAGACTGGTAACCGACCTAAAGCAATTTGATTATAATTCAATTCATGACGATCATAAGTAGAAAGTTCATATTCTTCGGTCATTGATAAACAGTTTGTTGGACAATACTCAACACAGTTACCACAAAATATACAGATCCCGAAATCAATACTGTAATTAAGCAATTGTTTCTTTTTAATATCCCTTTCAAATCTCCAATCAACAACAGGTAGATCTATGGGACATACACGAACACATACTTCGCAAGCAATACATTTATCAAATTCAAAATGGATTCGCCCGCGGAAACGCTCTGATGTAATTGATTTTTCATAAGGATATTGAATAGTTACAGGTAAACGATTTGTATGGGATAAGGTAATTATGAAACTTTGACCAATATATCGTGCAGCTCGTATTGTTTGTTGACCATAATTTATGAAACCGGTCACCATAGGGAACATATTGTAAATATCCATGACTAAATTAATGTTTCTTTCTCTTGTCATAGTTATGAATCGAGAATATCGTTATCCTATTCTATTATTTATTCAATATTTAGAGCGAAACAAGTTGAGAAGAAGTTGTCAGTAATAGATTACCTAGAGAAATAGGTAAAAGAAATTTCCATCCAAGATTTAATAATTGGTCCATTCTCATCCTAGGTAAAGTCCATCTTGTTGTGATAGAAACGAAGAGAAACAAATAAGCTTTAGCTAATGTAATAAAGATACTGATTGTTATTCCAAATACTTCAGTAGTTTTATTTATTCCGAAAAGTTCTGGAATGGATAAACTCCACCCGCCTAAGTAAAGCACTGTTGTAAATAATGAAGAAACTAATAAATTTAGGTAAGAGGCAAGGTAAAATAAACCATATTTGATACCGGAATATTCGGTTTGATAACCCGCTACTAATTCCTCTTCCGCTTCGGGTAAATCAAAAGGCAATCTCTCACATTCTGCTAGAGAAGAAATAAGAAAAACAATAAACCCTATGGGCTGACGCCACAGATTCCATCCCCAAAAACCATATTTTGACTGTGCTTCAACTATATCAACTGTACTTGAACTATTAGATAATCATAGTCGATAATAACATCACTGTTCGAATCGCTATTCCAAAACCGTACATGAGACCTCGGCTTCATACGGCTCCTCTACGGCCGCAAATAAATGTAAGTAAGGGCTCGTTCGGTATTATCGCCATCCTTGGATGATAAATGGAAAAAATATACATCGGGGAGTCCCGCAAATTAGACCAATGGAATTCCGTCTGCTAGAGTAAAAACAAGGCGCTTCTGAATTGATCTCGTCCATTATCATTTTCATTTTTCTTTGTTTGGTAATAACTTTATCCTTGAATAAAATACTTATTATATCAATCAATATTAAAGAATTAGACATTAGTTAGTTCGCAAAAATTCATAATAAGAATTAGAAATATGGAATACGGATGGCAAAACAAATAAAAATCTTTTATTATTTTCATCCCCTTTTATCATTTTACTATATCCATTTACTTTGTTCCTGTTCCTCTTTCTCAGTCATAGGAGGGTCCTCTAAAAAAAAAAATAAAGGATTAATTCGTTTTTGATAGTCATTTATTTATTTAGTGAATAAGAACATACTCTAGATCGGAATCGTAGGGAAGTACTGCCTCATCATTTCTACATAACTTAAAGCCCTCGTTTTGATTCGTTTTATTCAAAAATGGATGAAAAAATACCACTTTTTGATATCTTACATTATCTCCATTACTAATCTTTTGTGTACCTTGGTGTTTCTAACTGTCCACTGATTTTTGATTGATCCCCGATGTAATAAGATATACAAGTACAGTAGTAGAAAACTCATACAGTTGATCTTTTGTACCCGCTTCAAGATATGATGACTAATCAAAGAATATCAATATCTTGGGGTAAACAGTTTACACTGTTTATGTTTACTTAGACTTTATTCTTGTACATAGGGAATGAGATTTTATCTTCTCACTGCGAATTTCGAAGCAGTTTTTTTTACTCAGATGACTATCTGATTTCACCCATCGAACCTAATCTAATAATGAATAAAAAAATGAAAATATTCATTCAATATATTCAACCCTCTTTTATAAATAAAAGGGGAAAAGAAAGGTTCATGTTCCAACGAATCACACGTAGAGATATTGATAACACACATAGAGTTAATGGTATTTCATAACTAATAGATTGAGCAGCAGCTCGCAAACCACCCGAAAAAGAATATTTATTATTCGATCCATATCCTGACATAAGAAGTCCAATAGGGGCAATACTTGAAATGGCAATCCATAAAAAAACACCTATACTGAGATCGGCTAAAACAAGTCGATAGCCAAAAGGAATTACTAAATAACTTAGTAGAATTGATATGACCGCTATAGATGGTCCGACACTAAACAAACGAATATCTCCTCTAGATGGGAGGAGGTCCTCTTTAAAAAATAGTTTTGCCCCATCTGCTAGAGCTTGCAGAATTCCCAAAGGGCCGGCATATTCAGGACCAATGCGTTGTTGTATTGCTGCGGATATTTTTCTTTCTAACCATACAATTACTAGTACTCCCATTGTGACTCCCAATATAATAATTAAAATGGGAACAAAGATCCATATGAGTCCATAGACTTCTTTTAAGGATTCCAATCTAGAAAAAGAACTAATAGCTTGTACTTCTATCGTATCAATTATCATTTCAACGATCAACTTCTCCCATAATAATATCTATACTACCTAGTATCGTCATGATATCCGCCAATTTCATTCTTTTAACTAGTTGAGGAAGAATTTGCAAATTGATAAAACCGGGTGGACGAATTTTCCATCTCCAAGGAAACGCACTATTATCCCCTATCAAATAAATTCCTAATTCTCCTTTTGGGGCTTCTACTCTCACATAAAGTTCTTGTTTTGACAATTCGAAATTTGGCGAAAGTTTTTTAGTAATAAATCTATATTCAAAATTATTCCATTGAGAATTCTTTGCTCTATTAAAGCGTCGTACTTCTAAATTCTCATAGGGTCCTCCAGGAATCTCTTCTAAAGCCTGTTGAATTATTTTTATGGATTCCCTCATTTCGCCGATTCTTACTAAATAACGAGCTAGTGAATCTCCTTCTTTTTGCCATTGGGCTTCCCAATCGAATTTATTATAACACTCATAAGGATCAACTTTACGAAGATCCCATTGGATTCCGGAAGCTCGTAACATGGGTCCCGATAAGCCCCAATTTATTGCTTCCTCTCCGCCAATAATGCCCACTCCTTCAACCCGTTCCAAAAAAATGGGATTTCGTGTAATAAGTTTTTGATATTCAACAATTCCTGTTAAAGAATAATCACAGAAATCTAAACATTTATCTATCCATCCATGAGGTAGATCAGCAGCGACTCCCCCGATACGAAAATAATTATGCATCATTCGCATACCTGTGGCGGCTTCGAATAGATCATATAGCAATTCCCTCTCTCTTAAAATATAGAAAAAGGGAGTCTGTGCACCGATATCTGCCATAAAAGGACCCAGCCATAACAAATGAGAAGCTATACGACTAAGTTCCAGCATAATTATTCTAATATAACTAGCTCTTTTAGGTACTTGAACACTTTCCAATCGTTCTGGTGCATTTACCGTTATTGCTTCTGTGAACATAGTGGCTAAATAATCCCACCGTGTTACATAAGGCAAATATTGTATAATTGTTCGATTTTCCGCTATTTTTTCCATTCCTCTGTGTAAATAGCCCAATATAGGTTCACAGTCAATAACATCTTCACCATCGAGAGTAACGATCAGTCGAAGAACCCCGTGCATTGATGGATGGTGAGGACCCATATTAACTATCATGAGATCTTTTCTTGTAGCCGGTACAGTCATATCTTTTCTTCCTTAATTCATTATTCCATTTCATTCATTTCTCAAAACAAGGTTCATTAAAATGAAAAATCTAATAACTAATAAAAAAATTCAAACCAATCTTCAAATTAACGAGTTTTGGACTCCCGGATATCCAACTGACTAATTAATTTCTTATAACGTACTCTATTTTCCTTTGACAAATAATTCAACAGCCGTTGACGTTTTCCCAGAATTATTCGTAGACCCCTTTGCGATAAAAAATCTTTTTTATGTAATTCCAAATGTAAAGTAAGTCTCCGTATCTTATTGGTGAAATTGCAAACTTGAAATTCAACAGACCCACAGTTTTCTTCTTTTTCTTTTTGTTGAAAAACCGAAATGAATGAATTTTTGATCATAACCCCCCCCCTTTTTTTTTTTCTTTTTTTCGTGGATTTTATCGATCAGGAAAAATAATAATGATGATATCAATCATTTGAATCTCGTACATACAAAAAAATTGTATTTATTAATGATTTCTATTTTTTATTATATTTACTATTAATATTATTATTTTCTAAATTTTGATTATTATTTCTCTTTCTATCTATTCCAAATCAAAAATTCCGAATAAATAGAAAGAGATAGTCCATTTATGCATTAATGAAAGAGAATACCTTTTTTTAGGTAAAAGTGGATTCTGTCGATTTCTTCCTAAATAGAATTATTTAATCAAATTGGTATCATGATAGGCATATATCTTTACTTTCGGTTTTTATCTACCAAATATGTCATGCAATACGATATATAGGATATATAGTAAAAAAATGTACTATTCACTTATTATGAAATTAGTCAATTCATAATCTTGGATACATATGTATCCTTGATACACTGAAATGACTGCCGTTATCGGTATCAAACCAATAACGATTCATACAAGCTAAATCTTCTAATCGATAATTGGGCCAAAGAAACAATTTGAATTTCATTAATTTATTTGCATCTTTATTAAGATGCTTTTCCTCATTCAAAAATTGTCCGCCATTTTTTATGTTGTTTTGATTGCAAAATTTTCTATTTCTATCTACAACATTCCAACTCTGGAAATTGAAACAAATTAGAATTCTCAATTCTCTACGACGTCTGGGAGATATAATATTTTCAGGAACGAGAAAATCATAATGGTTTTTATTTATATTCACAAGCATATTGCCGTGTCGTACAATGATTCCATCAAAATTCTTTTTATCATATCTTCCCTTTATGCATTTTTCATTAGTGCGGTGCTTATTCTTTTCAACCAACAAAATACTTATAGTTTGATATGTAATAAATTTTACATCCCTTTTCATAGAGAAACGGATTGGTTCGATAATCAATATTCCTTTTTTTATCCATTCTTTAATAGTTAGATCTTTTTGAAGCACCATTATATCCAGATGCATCTCTCCTCGTTGAATTGAGGATATAGCAATTTCCTCTGGATCCATCAGTCTAAGTAGGAGACAATATATCTTGATATTATCGAACATTCTTTTATTAAGTAGGTCATCCCATCTTAATTGAAACACAAAATGATTTTTCAGTAATAAATCCAGTTCCACTTCTTCTTTACTCTGGGGGGGCGGGTTATTTTTACCCTTTTTAATGTTTGATTTCAGGTAATCTTCTTGAAGATTTTTTTTTTTGTTGAAATTTCCTAATTCAAGATATTCTTTTTTATTTTTATTAGTTTTTTTTTTATTAGTATTAGATAGTATGGGAAGGCTTTTTTTTACGTGGAGCTTGTCATTTTTATGAATATTTTCATAGAAATGAAAATCAAAAATAAGTAATTTGATTGGTATGATCCATGGTTTAATCTTATAAGTATCAAAAAGTAACACAAATTCTGGAAAAAACCAAGACTCTAGCTTTGGTTTTGATATGGTACGATATACCCTTTTTTGATTTATACCTATCCAATCAAAAATCTGTCTTTTTTGATTGGATGAATGGATTTCGCGATCCATCGGAAAACAAAAAATTTCTTTTTTTTCTAATATTTTATTCGTTTTGATTGTAACATTTTTTTGAATCTTGGTATCGATCCGCGTACGTGTATTTGTATGGGCCTTAATGTCGATATTTTTATTTTTTATAAGAAAAAAATCAAGAATTTTATAATCAAAATATTTTCTATCCAGATTTTTATCCGTACCGATGATATATCCTTTTTCTATATAATCACTAATAGTTAGACTTAGTAATTTATAAAATGATTCGGGTTTAAGTGTATTGAAAATACATGGAATTTTTTTTTTGTCCTTAATTCTTTGTAATATTGATCTATAAATATGGAAATCCCCACTGTCCCCATGATTTATATAATTATATGCTAAAAGATCATATGTGTAGTGTTTTTTCCATTTTTTCATTGATGAATCTATTGTATAGTAATTTTCTTTTCCATAAGAAATGAATTGATCTTTTTCCTTTTTATAGAAATTCAATTTAATTGAGTTATTATTTTGAATCGTACGACGTTGGTTGACTCTATTTCGCCATTTTTTTGGTACTAAATGAGACCACTTGGTATGAGAGAAATTGTATTGATAATGTCCGCCTAACCAATCTTTCCATTTATTAATTTTTTGATGCTTTTCTTTGGAATCAAATATTCCTTGGATCGTACAAAAATCTTTGATTATATCCCTAAGAAAAGGATAAGTGTTGTGATATTGAAGTACGGATCTCAAGTTATACTTGTTAAGTAATTGGGTTTGTGATAATTTGTAAAATACATATGCTTGAGACAAAAAAGATAAGTCACAAGAAACATTTGAATTATTATTACTTATTTTTCTATTTTTAGGAATATAAAACCACTTTTTTACAGTTGAAATAAAGTTAATTGTATTTTTATTTTGAATTTTTTCATTATTGGTTTCATCGTTAGAATTTGAAATCAATTTATTAATCATTTTTCTTGATTCAAATAAAAATTGTGTATTAATCCGAGTAATATTAATGGTACATAATAAGACATCTATGTATATTTTTTCAATCGAGAATTTCATAAAATAATGTGATTTACGCATTAATCGTATATTTTTTCTTTTTAATATTTTCCAAACATCCTTCCGTAATTTCGATCTTTTTTTATTATCACAAGTTAGAATTTTTCTTTTTTTGTCTTTTAGAATTCCTTCTATTTGAGTTCTAATTGTTATTGTCTTACTAACAAGATCTTTCATTTTTGTTTCTAGGAATGAATAATTTTCATTTGTCGAGTTTGTAGATCGAATTTGAATGATCGATTCACGGATGATCTTATTATTCATTTTGGAATCTTTTCTGTTTTCATTTGGTTCATATACTTTTGAACCCTTTCGTTTAAATAGTAAAGAAATGCGGTTTAATTCCTTTATTATTAAGGTTATAACTAGAACTATTTTCATGACCCATCTTGTTGTTTTTTTTTTTGAAACTTTTAGAAACCTTTTTATTTTTTCTTTGAAAACTTTTAGAACTCGAAGAAATTTCATTTTCACTTTTCTTTTTTTTTTTTCAAGTTCTTTATAAACAGGTTCAAAAAAAGAAGGGCGTTCCCGGGGAGAACCGAAGGGCAGTTCTGCCTCTTTTCCCCAGATCGTTAAAAAACAAAAATTTTCTTTTTTTTTTTCTTTTTTCTCCCTTTGATATATATGATGAGATCGTACCTTAGATGTTCGCCAGGGTTTCAGACAGAAAGGAAATAGAATTTGTATCTGAATACCATTGGTTAACCCATTTTTGGGAAATTCTGTTTCTGATAATTGAACACCATTATAAGTACAAAAAACATGTACTTCTCTATTCCATTCTTTCAAATCCTCGTACCACTCGGGGAATTGAAATAATAATATACGACCCATATTTTTAGCTATTATCAATGAGGGTAATATAATGTATTTTCTAAGAAAGGATTGGGTTACTAACATGGAACCTCTTATTATTTGAGAAAATATAAAAGCATCCCAGGCTTCTGACCTTTTTATCCGCTCATTTTCTTCTTTTTCATCGTTTGTTTTTTCCTCTTCTTTTGTCTCTTCCTTCTCAAAAGAAGAAATTTGAAATTCTGGATTTTCCCTTCCCCCATTTCTA